GATAGGATGCCCTAATGCGTTACAAAACCGCGCCTTAGTCAATGATCCAATCAGATGAATAATTGGAACGGTCGTATCGACCTTCTTCATAGAATTATCTATTAGAAATGAATTTTCTAGCATTTGACTCCGTACCAACAAAGAATTTAGTCGCACACCGGAAAGATAGCCCAGAAAGTTAATAGCGTACTTGCCTAAGTATAAGTGGTTTAGCTGAACCCTTCCTGGTTGAGAAGACGCGTGAAAATGCCATTGCCATAAACCGACAAGGTAATATTTCCATTTATTCATCAGAAGAGGCGTATCCTTTGAAGCCAAAATGGATTTTCCTTGATATCTAACATAATGCATGAAAGGATCCTTGACCAACCCTAAGATGTCCTGAAAATCTTTAGCAAAGACTTCGACAAGATGTTCGACTTTTCCATAGAAATACGTTCGCTCAACGAGGACTTGAAAGGATGTTGATTGTAAATGAGACGATTGGTTACAGAGAAAAAAGAGGATGGATTCATATTCATATACATGAGAATTATATAGAAACAATAACAATCTTGGATTACTTTTTAAAAAAACAGAAATAGAGTTCTTTGGAGTAATAAGACTGTTCGAATTAAAATACTCGTGGAGAAAGAACCGTAATAAATGTAAAGAAGAGGCATCCTTTACCCATTCGCGAAGGGTTTGAACCAAGATTTCGGGACAAATGGGGTAGGGTATTCGTACATCTAACACATAATTTAAATGGGACAATTTATCCTCGAAAAAAGGAAATATTGAATGAATTGATTGGAAATTAGGCGATTTTTCAATTTCTTTCCCTTCTAAAAAAGCCACCAACCGTAGGGAAAATGGAATTTCCACCACAGCAGCAAATACCTCTGATATAATTTGAGAATATAACTTATTGTTGTGCCCAAAAATCGGATTTTGATTCGAATCATTAGCAGCAATACTCAAATTAATCCGTTGATACATTCTAGTAATTAACCGTTTCACACTTAGTGAACTAGATTTATTGTCATAAAACCCACCTTCCAATGACATCATCGAGCTATTTAAACCATGATCATGAGCAAGTACATAAATATACTCCCGAAAAAGAAGTGGGTATAGGAAGTCGTGTTGTTGAGATCTATCTAGTTCTAAATATACTTGAAATTCCTCCATTTGAAATTCGATTAAAAACAAAGGTAAGGGATTTAGTGAGCGATCAAACGATACATAGTGCGATACGGTGAAAACAAAGTATTGTAGTAAAAAAGTGGATACCTTGAAAATGGGTAGACTCATCACCGGATTCTCTATCCTCTCATTTTGAGTTAATTTAATTGGTTTATGTTTGTTATAGTTATAGTATAACTAAGTGGTTAGAAACCCTTTATTTTTTCACTCCAATCGCTCTTTTGATTTTGGAAAAAAAACAACTATATTTATCAATATACTGCTTCTTCTACACATTCAGTTACAACCCATAATAGGGACCCGCTAATACTTAGGACTCATTAAATAAATCGATAATCCCCTCATGGGAAAACCTTTCCCCGCGTTAGGAACTAATATCTTTTTAACGTTTAATTAGATCGGATAATCATTCAAATTAAGAACCGAAGCTCGTTACTTTTTGTTTCCCTATAATTGGAACCCTAGGGCTCTATCCATTTATTAACTCGACCCAACTCTTAATAATTATATTTATTTTGTTCCGCGCCAAGAATTCAAACTTGGTTTTATAGCGATTGAACAAGAATAAAATATTCTCAAAATTATCCATTGATACGACATGCTGTTTTTTCCATTCATTCCTTTCAGGATCAGTCGCAGTCTTACAAACTCTCCCGAAGATTTGGACGAATTCTTTGCTTCATAGAAATGTGTAAAAGATGCTAGCCGTACTTAAAAGCCGAGTACTCTACCGTTGAGTTAGCAACCCAAATAATTCGAATGGGTAGATAGAATCGGAATAAAAAAAAATAAAAAAAAAAAAGGAATTTCAAAACGGAATCAAAAAATGAAATTAGCAAGAACTCGAATCAAAAAAATTTCTAATCGATTTTGAACATAAAAAAAAGACAACCAAAACCTATGGAACGGAGATAAATGGGCCCATTTCTCCATGAGAAAATTATATTTGTTCACTACAATATTGTCAATATGACATTGAATATTGAATAGCAAGATTGAGAAAATACTAAAAACATACAATAACAAAAACAAAAAGAGTTAATTGGTTATTTATTAAATTGAATTCAAATCCAAATAACAAATCAAATTATATATTAATAAATAGATATAATAAATATGGAAATTAATAAATAATATCTAAAGAATTAGATAAATAAAAAACTTTAAGAATACTTTTTTAGAGTTTTAGAGAAAGACTTCAAAAAAAAACCGAAAAGAAATAGGTCTGAATAGAACAAAAGGGGGGATAGTAAAGAAAAAATTATACAAAACTAGATAAAGCGCATCCACACCCTCTTTTTTGTTCTATTCCTTAATAGAATTTCGTTTGATTAAGACTAACTTCTGTAAAAACCCCCGCTTTCTGTGAAATATCATGAACGGTTCCTGTAGGTTGAGCGCCCTTGGCAAGGAAATATAGAATAGCAGGAACATTTAAATGGGTTTGATTATTTATCGGATCATAAAAACCCACTTTCCGAAGATCTCTTCCTTCTCTTCGGGATCGACCATCAATTGCAACGATTCGATAAACGGCTCATTGGGATAGATATAGATGAACAGTACCCCCCCTAGAAACGTATAAGAAGTTTTCTCCTCGTACGGCTCGAGAAAACAAAATGGTTCGAAGTGATAGTTATGTCTATGTATAGAATTAGAATGTCAAATAGATCTATAAAATAATCAAATCAATTAGAGATTTAAGTTATTCTTTTTTTGTTTCTTTGTCATTTTCAAAAGAAACAAAAAAAGAATTCGTACTCTCATAACTCAAGTTAGATAAGTTTCAACGCCCAGCCGAAAATCCTTAGGCATTTCCTTTTTTGAGCGGTCTCAAGCCCCTTTTTTGTTTGTCTCGTTTCGAATCGAATCCATTTTTGGATTGGATTGAATTGTTGAGACAATTGAAAAATGGTATTTCCTTGTTCCAGGATCCTTTATCTTTGCTTTGAATCATTAGGTTTAGACATTACTTCGGTGATCTTTAACGTTTTTTATTTTAAAAAATGGCAGCAACACACCCCCTTTTGATTTCTTTCTATCAAAGAATCATACGAACAATTGATTCCTACAGGATACACTTTTGGTAGAAAAAGTTTTCCCAATTCCAACAAATTTTCCCCTTGCTTTTGGATTTCAAAATTGCTCGAATCAGATCCTTTCGATTTCTATATCGAAAATTTACTTACGAAGTTTTTTCCAACTTATTGATTGGTATTAACCCTAGATCCGTGCCCCTGAGAAAGGAATAAATACTTTATACTCGAGCTCCATCCTGTACTAGTTCCATTACCCCCCCAAAAAAACTTGAGGATTCTAATAGAACAGAAGAAAAAATGTCGAGCCAAGAGCCCATTCATATAAAATCGAAAATGGTGGATGTAAAAAACAAATCCACAGCGGATCATGTCCTTCAAGTCGCACGTTGCTTTCTACCACATCGTTTCAAACGAAGTTTTACCATAACATTTCTCTAGTTTGGAACCGGTATGTAATTGATTCCAGTATGGAATCATGAATAGTCATTGCTTCGGTCGATACACAGACTTTTTTCCTTGTATATGAAGGGAATATTTAGGTTGTTAGTCGTTCATCCGGAATCCTGAAATGAAAAAGAAAATCAGAATTACAAAAATGGGCGATTTCCGTATCTATCAGATTAGACTGAACAATTTTCGTTGGAAGTAATTATGTATATTGTATGTTAAATATTTAATTTAACAGGAAGATAAGGGCTCACAAATCTTAAAAAGCAAAAGGACGTTATCTCTGAAATAGAAGGATAGCAATCCATGCATATAAGCCTTTCCTCAAATTATGTGTCGTTTCTTTGGCTTGGGCTTCAGATTCAATAATCTTTCCCCAAATTCAAAATAAAATAAATAAAATAGAAAATAAAGTAAATAGTATAAAATTCAAGTAAATAGACTATATGAATAACCCCCGTCTCAATTGTTATTCCAGAGATTTACAATTATTCATTAAAAAAAGACCAAGACCGCAAAATTTGGGTTAGAATCAAAGAGCCTCCATTCCATATAGAGCGGGATTATTGGTTAATGAAATTTGGACCGACACCGATATTCAAATCGGTATCTTTCATTGCTCACTAACTCTTACCTACTCCCACCCCGAATTCTTTCTGTGGGAATCCTAAATAAATAAAAAAAAAAAAAGATCCCATTTTACGGAATGCTAGACTATTTTGTATAGATACAAAGACAAAAGGGCCCAGATTAAGTCATTGTTTCCTTTCTAATTTGTTGTTTTTTATTTTAATCTAACCTAGTCTTACTTAAGAGACTTAATCCCGAATTCAATCAGTACCAGGAATACCCTCTTGTTTAGAATTCCGAAATGAAAAGAGAATAATTGGGATTCTAAAAAGATAGGAATGGGGAGGCTTTCCCATTTCGATTTAGAATGGATCTTTGAAAATTCAATTCGAGGGGGGGGCGTCAGACTTTTCTACGAAACTCGCTTAAATATGAAAGTGAATGAAAGAGGAAGAGGGGGGCATACGCAAAAACGCCCATCCAACGTTTTTTAATTCAAACTCTTGTGATCGATGTTCCCCGCTTGCGGGGACCACAAATGCATTCAGTTCCATTTTCGTATTATTTGGATTCGATTCAATTTGTGAAAAAAGATCTGGTTGAGAAAATAATTTTTTTAATTCGAAAAAAAAAAAAAGAAAAAGACGTACACGTATATTTTATCAATATATACTTAAGAGGGTTGCTCAAACGGGAATTGAAAATTTTTATTCTGCCCGGTCTGGGACGGAAGGATTCGAACCTCCGAATACCGGGACCAAAACCCGTTGCCTTACCACTTGGCGACGCCCCATTTCAATTTCGATTTGGTACTAATAAAGAGTACCAGTGGTATTGGCTGTTCGTCAATTCCAGTCCAAAGCCCCAAAATTCGATTCTGATTTTAGTGTTAGGATTTTGACACATATAGGTGTAAAATACAACTTAATTTATTGATCATTACATAGAATTCAATTAAGATATTGTATGAAAGTATGATTTCTTCAATTCTCACACGAGAATAGAAGGATTTTTGTTTTGATTGGGTCGGTTCCAAGAAGTTTTTTTTGTCTACCTTACTTTCTTTTCTTCATTTTTATCTTATATCAATAAGATATTAATAACTCAATCAAAATAAAATTATCTCCAAGAACAAAATGTTTGTTATGCTTAATATCTTTAGTTTAATGTATATCTGTCTTAATTCTGCCCTTTATTCGAGTAGTTTTTTATTCGCTAAATTACCCGAGGCCTACGCTTTTTTGAATCCAATTGTAGATGTTATGCCAGTAATACCTGTTCTATTTTTTCTCTTAGCCTTTGTTTGGCAAGCTGCTGTAAGTTTTCGATAAGATCTTTAATATTGTGCTAGAAAAATTCATGATTTATTCTAGTTCGAAAAAAAAAAAATTCTAACAATTAATAAATAAGAGCAGATGAGTCTTACAATATGAACGAACCCCCGCCTCAATTCAAACATTCAAACAATGAAATTCTTGGGGAACCGCGATCCATTTTGATCCCCCATTTGCTATTTGCAATTTTGACCCTTTTTCACTGAAACCATCTTATATTAGAGCCAACCAAAATGTAGAATTCTAATTGTGTGAATTTAATTTATGAAAACGATTTTCTATTTAGAGAATCAAATTCTAAAAAGAACTTCATTTCTTGATGTCAAAATTGGATATGTAGTATAAAAATAGAGAATCTATTCTCTTTTTCCTTTTCCCCAAAAACCTGATTTGGAGATTGTGTAATGCTTACTCTCAAACTCTTTGTTTACACCGTAGTGATATTCTTTGTTTCGCTCTTCATCTTCGGATTCCTGTCTAATGATCCAGGGCGTAATCCCGGACGCGAAGAATAAAAAAGGAAGGAGTTGCTTACTTTATTCGTATAAACGTTCTTAGGATTTTTTGATTCCCAGTTACTATTAAAAATAAAGTAAAAGTGTTCGCTAAAGTTAAATTTGAAAAATACCAAGCCATCGCCCGAAACGGAAAGAGAGGGATTCGAACCCTCGGTACGAAGAACTCGTACACCGGATTAGCAATCCGACGCTTTAATCCACTCAGCCATCTCTCCTAATTGAAAATAAAAAAAAAAAAAAATGACTATGTTACATTACACAAAAAATAATGCTTGAAAAAGCCCGTCTTTACTTGATTTTCTATCTTTACTTTCTATATTCTCTTCTATATTCTCTAGAAGAGAATATAGAAAGTAAATTGATTATATAGCTCATAGAAAATATAGCTTATAGAATTTCTTTTTTTTTATTGTCTTTTGTATTCTATTATATAAATAGATATAACTTTTATCAGCAATTCCATTTCTATCATTTTTCGAAAATTAAAATAAAGAAAGTATTCGAAAGAGATAAAATAGAAAAAAATAAAGAAAAGAATATCTCTTTAATTTCGTTCAACGGGGCCTTTTTTATTTCCACTTCCACGGCCTGGCCTGGTCAGTACCCAGCCGGGCCTTTTTTTGTTCTAATGACCCATACCGCTGAACCGTAGAAAGGGTGCGAACCATACCATAAAAAAACGATTTATTTGAATTTGATTTGAAAACCACAAAATGAAATCCTTGTTATTGTATTCAAAGGAACAATAAAAAGAAGGACTATTTCCATTCTTTTGATTGAATCAAGAATCCAAATTTGTATTTGGTGTGTGGATAAAAGTTATTTTGTCGAGCCATATCTGTCAAAATTCGTCCAACAAAAGAAATTGTTTTGAATTATTAAATTTAGTTATTTAAACGAAATAACTCCTCCTTTACGAGGACTCCTGACAAAGACGTCAACGTTCTAATTTCCAATTTTCATTTCATGATTATTTTAAATTTATGTCCTATCTTGATTACATCTGATTCTCTTGTTCGACAAAGGGCCCTTTTTATACAATAATCGCATTGTAGCGGGTATAGTTTAGTGGTAAAAGTGTGATTCGTTCAATTAATCCCCTTAATAGTTAAGGGGTCCTTCAGTTTAATTGATATTTCAATCAAAAACTTTATTTCTTAAAAGGATTCAATTTTAATCCTTTCACTCTCAAATTTAAATAAAAGATTCGGAGAAAAATATCCGTTCTCGTGATTTGTATCCAAGAGTCAATTCGAAATTGACAATTTGGATTATGAAATTGCGAAACATAATTTTGTTTTTTGTTTTTGAATTGGATCAATACTTCCAATTTTTTAAGTATAAGTAAAGGATCCATGGATAAAGATAGAAAAGTCTAGTTCGAATCGTAACTAAATCTTCAATTTT